ATTTAAGATTAAGATACTTATTAGGTTAGGTCTTAGGCCTCACACCAATTGCGAAATATTTCGTTTGTTGAAACGTTTCTTAGTAAGGGGTTTCCCTTGTACTAAGGGTAGGAATGGGAAGGAAGAAAGCGATCGGATCCGTGAATTCCTCATCCTCAAATAAGCCCTTCCCGGGGTATTGTCTCATAAGTAATTGTTAGGATTAAAGTGTTGATATAATTAGAAGAAGCAAACAGCAAGTCCAAGTTAAGTTAATAAACTAAGACTAAGAAAGAAGCGCATAACGTACGTTTTCACATTTCTAATTTTAGGATTAAATTAAACAAAAGGATTTGCAAATAAAAGTGCTAATGCCACGACCAGTCCGTAAATTGTTAAAGCTTCCATAAAAGCTAGACTAAGCAATAAAGTACCTCGTATTTTACCTTCCGCTTCTGGTTGTCTCGCAATACCTTCTACAGCTTGGCCCGCAGCAGTACCTTGGCCAACTCCAGGTCCAATGGAAGCAAGCCCTACGGCCAATCCAGCAGCAATAACGGAAGCGGCAGAAATCAGTGGATTCATAGTAAGTTCCTCGTACAAAAAAATAAATGGTTAATGATACAATCAACCAATGCATTATTACTTATTTTATCACTATGATCTATACGGGTCAAAGTAATTAAAAACTCTGAATTGAAATTATAATATTAGTTAATCGTCAGAATGATTTCGATATCTCTATTTTTTTTTTTTTTTTAGTTTCTACCCATGATCAAATCTTTGTAAACTCATATGCATATAGTTCTAGTTATTGCATTTCTTAGTTTCGAACCATTCTTTCATTCAATTCTTCGTTCTTTACTTACTTTCTATATCCGTACGTTCATCTGTTTTTTCATTCAATCTACAATTACAGACGAATAAAGAAAGACTTATATTGTATTGTAATCCATCTAAACGAAATGCAGTGTGGTAAAAAAAAAAGAATAAAAGAATCAATATTCAATATAGTAATAATAAATAGTATTATAGTAATAATATAAATATATAAATAGATATTAATAATATACTGGGAAAGAAATTAGGAATAAATAAAATAAAATATAAAAATATATAGTCCATAGGAATAATCCCTATATAACTAGTAAATATCTAATATCACATATACATTTGTTTCTTCCATAATGTAAACCACCTGCATTTTATTTTTATATTGAATTGGATTTTAGAATTATTCTTCGAAACATATGTAAGGGTTAGACTTATAGACATTACATATATCTAGTTTGACTTGACCCCCTAACCCATATTTTTCCAATTTCGTAATATCGTCTGTCTTCCCTCCTACGAGATTAGGTCATCCATACATATATAGATACAAATATATATATGTATTATGTTGCCCAACCAAGTACGTATTTGGAATCATGCATTACTTCGGGTAAGTGAAAAAAGACTATTAAAAAAGCTAATCAATGATGACCCTCCATGGATTCACCTATATAAGCCGCGGCTAAAGTTGCAAAAATAAGAGCTTGAATACCGCTTGTAAATAATCCAAGAAACATAACGGGGATAGGAACTACTGAAGGTACTAAAGAAACAAGAACAACAACTACTAATTCATCAGCCAATATATTCCCGAAAAGTCGAAAACTAAGAGATAAAGGTTTTGTAAAATCTTCTAGGATGTTAATTGGTAAAAGTATTGGAGTTGGTTGGATGTATTTCCCAAAATATCCCAATCCTTTTTTGGTAAGACCCGCATAAAAATATGCCACTGACGTGAGTAAAGCTAAAGCAACAGTAGTATTTATATCATTCGTGGGCGCAGCTAACTCCCCATGAGGTAATTGTATAATTTTCCAAGGTAAAAGAGCACCTGACCAGTTAGAAACAAAAATGAATAGGAACATAGTTCCAATAAAGGGAACCCAAGGGCCATATTCTTCTCCAATCTGAGTTTTACTCAAGTCTCGAATAAATTCAAGGACATATTCGAAGAAATTCTGTCCGTCGGTCGGAATTGTTTGTGGATTCCGAACTGCTATGATGACTGAACCTAATAAGATAGCAATTACGACCCAAGAAGTGATAAGTACTTGGGCATGGATTTGTAAACCTCCTATTTGCCAATATAAATGTTGACCTACTTCTACACCCGATATATCGTATAACCCATTGAGTATTTTAATGGAACATGGTATAGCATTCATATTGTCCTCTGATATAAATCGAACTTAAAAAATTATTTTGATTCAACCATCTCTTTCTCAACTCACCAACATTAATCATCTTTTAATACAAATTGAATTTAGGATACCAATAAATTTAAATTTTAGGATACTAAAAAATCACATAACATAATATAAATATCCCCATTTTTATCTCTAATCTCTTTTTGAAGTTCAAGAATAGTAATCGATCCAATAAATCGATCGAGTTCCCAAACAATTAATTAATTTTATTATTCTTAATCATAATCAACGATTTCTTATATAGCTATAACGACCCTCGCAAATTGCGAATACTAATTTGTTAAGAATGAATCGAATTGAAGCTATAGCATCATCGTTAGCTGGAATCGAAATATCTGCGAGATCCGGGTCACAATTTGTATCAATTAAACAAATAGTAGGAATCCCTAAAATGACACATTCTCGAAGAGCTGTATATTCTTCTTGCTGATCAACGATGATTACAATATCGGGTAACCCTGTCATATATTTGATCCCACCCAAATATGTTTGCAAGGTAGATAATTTTCTCTTCAACATTGCTGCATCTCTTTTGGAAAGATGGTTGAGTTTCCCCATCTTTTGTTCTGCTCTTAAGTCCCTGAACTTATTAAGTCTCGTTTCCGTAGTGGACCAGTTCGTTAACATACCACCGAGCCACTTTTTATTAACATAATGACACCGAGCCCCTATTGCAGCTGATGCTACTAAATCCGCTACTTTCTTTTTGGTACCAACGATTAAAAAGGTTTTTCCACTACTTGCTGCATTAAAAACTAAATCACAGGCTTCTGATAAAAAACGAGCAGTTCTCGTAAGATTTATAATATGAATACCTTTACGCTTTGCAGAGATGTAAGGGGCCATTCTAGGATTCCATTTTCGAGTACCATGACCAAAGTGCACTCCCGCTTCCATCATTTCTCCTAAATTGATGTTCCAATATCTTTTTATCACAATTCCCATCATTCATCACATGTTTATTCTCATTCCTCTTTTTTTTTTTATTAAAAAAAAAAAAAAGCGACAAGATACCCTGAAATAAATAATTGTTCCGACGGAACCTTCTACCGTGGATTGACCCTTGATATATAGCCCAAACCATTAATTTCTTTTAATTACTTATTTTTTTATTACTAAATTAATATAAATAATTGGACCAACTTAACCAAATAGTTAAAGTAAAAAGAATGAATCTCTTCTTAGGAAAATCGCGTAAATGGTTGTTGTGATGTCCCATAAAAATTGTTTGGAGCACATAATTCTCTATGGTATAACAAAATATCTCCCATTTCCAACTCGAATAAATTTTTCCTTTTGATTTCCAAATAAATATTTTTATTTTCCCTTGAATGGTGTACTAATTTTTTGAATCCAGTACCAACAGGAATAAGCCCCCCCAGAACAACGTTCTCTTTCAGTCCTTTCAACCAATCAATACGAGCTCGTAAAGCGGCTTTTGCTAAAACTCGAGCGGTTTCTTGAAAACTCGCTTCGGATATGAAACTTTGAGTACTCAGGGATGTCCTCGTTATTCCCAATAAGATTGCCCGATAATTGATCGCTTCGTCTAAAGCACGTCCCGCTCGTTCCGCTCGCAACAATCCGATTAATTCTCCGGGTGAAAAAACATTAGACATTCCATCTTCTGAAACCAACACTTTTGATGTTATTTGACGTACAATGATCTCTATATGTCTATTATGGATCTGTACTCCCTGAGATCGATAAACCTTTTGAATTTTATTAACCAAAGAGATACGACTCTGGGCTATGGTTAGCTCAGCTCCAATCAAGAATCCCCAGGGGATTCCAAGAATTCTTGGTATACGTTCGTTCCAACTTTCGACTCTCTTTTCGAGGTTCATCGATATTGAATCAATTGAACGCACTTCTAAGACCTGTTCCACTTTTGGAAGACCCTGCGTTATGTCACCAGATCTTGATTTTTCATATATAAAGGTAACTAGTGTCTTTCCTTCATAAAGGATTTCTCCATAATGACCATGAACTGTTGCTCCTGGGGTAGCCAAATAAGGCTTAGCCGATCTTATAAATACGGAGTCAACATGGTCAATTAAAATTTGACCAGATTTTTTTATGTGTGGCCCATATTTGAATAAACATGCATTTTCACAAATAAATTGCCCAAGGCAAATTATTGTGGATGTCTCTTCACCAGAATCGTGATGAAGAAAACAACAATTTAAATGGAATGGATTCAAAATTATATTACTGCATGAATTGGGATTATAAATTCTTCTATTTTCATCCATTAAACAATATTTAAATACTTGAAGTACTTTAAAAGTCTGCTTAAAATTGTTAAGTAGTAAATATTTCTTTAACGAGATTTGATTATGAGTTAATAAATGGTAAGATGAATAAAAATTCGTTATTTTAGGTACAATAGTACCTAAGGGACCCAACAAATACCTAATTGGGATTAGGGGATCCAATATCGCATTGTTATATTTCGAACCCTTGAATGGACTAATTCGAAAACAGTTGGATGATGACAAAATTATAAAAGATTGGGATTCCTTATGTTGATTCAACAACGTACCAATAGTTCCTTGCTGTTGGGTAAGTAATTGAAACTTCGCCTTGAAATGAAAGGGATTGATATTGGCGCGATCTAGCCCCTTATTGGGAATCAATCCCGAATCTGTTATATTATATCTTTTTTCGCTATATGAAAGAGTGGACTTGACTTTGACTAACTCAATTCTTATGAAATCACGAATTAGATCATTTGCCCTTACCTCAACAAAGGAGGCA